TATACTCTATTTATATAATTTATATAGAGTATGGCGATTCTAATATTCTAATGAACGATTCATGAATATGGATAACGAATCGAAAAATTCTATACAATTCTGAAAAACGGAAAGATCCCGCGAGTCTAATCATACCATTCCATTATATTGACAATTTCAAAAAACTGTTGATACTATGATCATAGTATGAGGGCGGTTGGGCAAGTCGGCCCCCATCGTCTAGTGGTTTAGGACATCTCTCTTTCAAGGAGGCAGCGGGGATTCGAATTCCCCTGGGGGTAGGGTACTACGAAAGGAAGTTGATCATGGATTACCAATAAGCCTAAAGTGGATTCTTCCTGGGTCGATGCCCGAGCGGTTAATGGGGACGGACTGTAAATTCGTTGGCTATATGTCTACGCTGGTTCAAATCCAGCTCGGCCCAATAATTCGCCAATCTACCATGAGATGGTATAACCCCCTTGTCCTTCCGAAATACCCCATACGAAATACGAAGATAAAAAAAAGAATCAAATTTTCTGCTAGATCCCTTATTTCCCTGGGATTGTAGTTCAATTGGTCAGAGCACCGCCCTGTCAAGGCGGAAGCTGCGGGTTCGAGCCCCGTCAGTCCCGACGGATCCAATAAATACATCCATTAATTTCTCCCTTTCTATGAAAGGATGTCAGGGGGCAGAATTCAATTTCCAAAACAAAGGGGCTTTTTTCTTTCCTATTTTTCCATTTTTTTTGAAGGTCCCATCGAAGAAATAACAAACCCTAAACATAGTGATATTAGATCTTTTATACCGGCCTCATCTTTATCAAACTTCTTTGTCTTCGTCTTCCAAAAAATCACAAGGAGTTTAGAACTTAACTCTTTTTTTTTTTTCCATTTCACTTTTCTTGTTTGTTTGGGTTTGTAACTATGTGACTAATTGAAGTGGAAGGGCAATCTGATGATACTTCATCAGATGATTGTACAAGGAAGACGTAAGGTACGTTATAGAAAAAAGAAGGGAAACAAATGATAAATAAAGGAATTTTGGATTGATTGGGTCAGGAATCCAAGTTTGGATTCGGTATGGATAAAAGAACTTCCTATGTTATACTATTCAAGTCTCGACGGCGAATTGATTTGATAGCTCAGATATTGTTATTCATGATATTGATCCGATTCAAGATCGTCGAGAGGTAATTAATTCATTGAATTTACAGGCGAAAGGTTTATCATCTCTATGGGATTAAATCCCGAGTTATTGCGAAGTAAAAAAACCGATGAGATTATGGAAGTAAATATTCTTGCATTTATTGCTACTGCACTATTCATTCTAGTTCCTACCGCTTTTCTACTTATCATTTACGTAAAAACAGTCAGTCAAAATGATTAATTCAAATGAATTTTCAAATTTAATTGAATGAAACTTTCCTTCTGAGTTCTTATCAAAAATGGACGAAGTAAAATGAAAAGGATTCCAATTTCGCGTCTTAAATGAAATGAGCGGACTATAATCGGCAGTATTTTATGAATTCGATAGTATGGTAAGAAAGAAAGATTCATCTATTTCTTTCTTACCATACTATCTATCTCTTAGTCTATAAAGTTCTACTCTAGAATAAAGATAGAGGCTTCATTTTATATAGATCAATCTACAATATTCTCTTCATATATGTGTATATCAATTCCCTATATTGTATGGAATTGACATAGCACCCAATTCTATTTATTTGCTACATCTACTTGTTCCGATCAATCTGAAATAATCGTCTTAACTCTTATCTTATGATTCGAATTATGATTCGAATTACTAGATTTTTTATGATTTCCAATCTGAATATCGGTATTTATGGAAAGAATCAATGATTGAAAAACGATATGGGCATATAGGTTACTAAAATCGCGTAGTAATCTTTTTTTAGTATTCCGAAGAAATAATTGATTTAACTATTGACAGGAGGCCCACGGGCACTTCTTCGGATTTCGAAAAGGAAGAGTAAACCTCACCGATTTTTAACGCCCGAACCATGATATGAAATAAGTCGAGAAAGCAAAAATCTCCTTTCTAAAATTAGAAACCCAGCGGTAAATGCGCAATATGTGACTCGCCCGAGGCAAGATCTTATTATTGCATAGTCTCTCGTTAGACAACCACTATGTCTATATCATTTCTCATAGAAAGTGCGTAGACACTTAGCAAAACGACTTCTTCTTTGAAGAGTAAAGAGGGATCAAAAAAAGGTCCGGTCTTCCTCAGTATCCATCTAATCTATAAGGATCGTAAGAGCCCCTTAATTGAAATAGAAAATTTCAGAAGAATTAGATTGGAAAAAATTTCCAATCATCTGGATCCCTTTCCTTTCGAAATACAAACATGGGAATCATTGAAATATTTCTTTGATTGAAAGAGTATGATTCCTATCATACATTACTCCATTGGACTCCAATGGAATTGGAAATTCAGATATTTTGATTTTAAATAGTTCAAAACGCGTTGCGGAACGATCTATAAAACAATTGATAC